AGAACATCAGGACGTTTTGGATAAATAAAATTCATGGTCTTCTTCTTATTAAGAATTATACCAAATTTGAGCAGACACTAGATGGGTTTCGTCTAAAATTATTTTCAACAAAAAAAGTACGTTCTTTATTTCCAGAACACACACAAGAAAAAATTGATTCAGAAGATCGAATACTAATTTTAAAAATTTTATTCGATGTAGTTATAACGGATCCCAACGACCAAAGAATTAGAAAAAACTCTATTGGAATAAAAGAAATTAGTAAAAAGGTTCCTCGCTGGTCATACAACTCAATTACTGGTTTAGGACAAAAAAAGAAAAACAGGGGCGAAACTGTAGCAGGGGCAATTCGTTCGAGAAAGTTCAAACATGTAGTTATTTTTACTGATAACCAGCCAAAGCCAAATACCTCCACGTATATTAATACAAAATATACTAAGAGTCCTAAGCAAGCAAAGAAAGTGAATTTGACCCATTATTCACAACAATCGGATTTTCGTCGAGGTCTAATCAAAGGCTCCATGCGCGCACAAAGACGTAAAACTATTACTTGGGAACTGTTTCAAGCAAATGTGCATTCCCCGCTTTTTTTGGACAGGCTAGACAAATCTTTTTTTTTTTCTTTTGATATTTCCGAACTGATGAAAGTAATTTTTAAAAATTGGATGTGGAAACAAAAAGACAAAAAACTTTCTGATTCTAAAATTGAAAAGCAAAAAAAAATTGATAACCAAGAGGAGGACAAAAGAGAAAAATACAAAAGAAAAGAAAAAACAGAGATACCCATAGCAGAAATCTGGAATACATTTTTTTTTGCTCAAATACTCAGAAGTTTTGTATTATTAACTCAATCAATTCTTAGAAAATATATTATATTACCTTCACTGATAATAGCTAAAAATATTGCTCGCATGCTATTATTTCAAATTCCCGAATGGTCCGAGGATTTAAAGGATTGGAATAGGGAAATGTATGTAAAATGCACCCATAATGGTGTTCAATTATCCGAACGAGAATTTCCGAAAAACTGGTTAACAGAGGGTATTCAGATAAAGATCCTATTTCCTTTTTGCCTGAAACCCTGGCACAAATCTAAGCTACAATTCCCTCATAAAGATGCAATGAAAAAAAAAGGGGGACAAAAAAACAACGATTTTTGTTTTTTAACAGTTTGGGGAATGGAGGCGGAGTTGCCTTTTGGTCCTCCCCGAAAAAGACCTTCATTTTTTAAACCCATTTTCAAAGAACTAAAAAAAAAAATTAGACAATTGAAAACAAAGTCTTTAAGAGTTTTAAAAGAAAGAACCCAAATTTTTCAACAAATCGCAAAAGAAACAAAAAGATGGGTCATCAAAAGAATTCTATTACTAAAAGTAAAAGGAAGAGTAAAAGAACTTTCAAAAACAAACAAAATTCCATTATTTAGATTGCGAGAAATAGATGAATTGGGTGAAGATAAAAAAGATTTGATAATGAGTAATCGGATGATTCACGAATCGTCCATTCAAATTCGATCTATGGATTGGACAAATTTAGCACTGCCCGAAAAAAAAATAAAAGATCTGACTAATCGAACAAACATAATAAAAAAGAAAATAGAAAAAATTACAAAAGAAAAGAAAAAAAAACAGCTAACTTACGAAATAAATATTAGTTCGAACAAAACAAGTTATCGTCCTAAAATATTAGGAGCGTCCAAAAAGATTTGGCAAATATTAAAAAAAAGAAATACTCGATTAATTGGTAAATCATATTTCTTTATAAAATTTTTCATTGAAGGGATATACATAAAAATTTTTCTAGCTATTGTCAATATTCCAAGAATCAATGCCCATTTTTTTTTTGAATCACCAAAAAAAATCCAAATTATTGAGAAAAATATCCACAATAATGAAACAAATCAGGAAAGAATTAATAAAACAAGTAAAAGTAAAAATGAAATTCACTTTATTTCGACTATAAAAAAATCACTTTCTAAGGTTAGTAATAAGAATTCAAAGATTTCTTATGATTTCTCTTTTTTCTCACAATCACAAGCATATGTATTTTACAAATTATCACAAACCCAACTTATTCACTTTTATAATTTAAGATTTGTCTTTCAATATGACGGAACATCCCTTTTTCTTAAGAAGGAAATAAAAGATTATTTTAAAAAACAAGGAATATTTCATTACGAATTAAGACATGAATCTTTTTGGAATTTTGAAATGAATCAATGGAAAAACTGGTTAAAGGGGCATTATCCATATCAATCCGATTTATCTCGGATAAGATGGCCTATATTAGTACCACAAAAATGGCGAAATAGAGCCAATCAACACAGTATGGCTCAAAAGAAAGATTTAAACAAAAAGGGTTCATATGAAAAAAATGGATTAACTCATTCCGACAAACAAAATTTTTTTGAAGCGAATCCGTTACAGAATCAAAAAGATAATTTTAAAAAACACTATAAATATGATCTTTTATCATATAAATCTATTAATTATGAAGATAAGAAAGACTCGTATATTCATAAATCATTATTCCAAGTAAATAATAAAGAAGAAATCCTTTCTAATTCCAACATAAGGGAAGGCAAATTATTTGATATGTTGGGAGGTATCCCTATTAATAATTATCTAGAAGAAGATAATATTATGGATATGGATAAATTTTCGGATAGAAAATATTTTGATTGGAGAATTCTCGATTTTTGTCTTAGAAATAAGGTTGATATTGAAGTCTGGGTTGATATTGGTACCAACAGGAATCCAAATACTAAGATTGGGGCTGATAAGTATCAAATAATTGATGAAATTAATAAGAAAGTTCTTTTTTATCTTACAATTCATGAAGATGAAGAAATTAAACCATCCAATCAAAAAAAGTTCTTTTTTGATTGGATGGGAATGAATGAAGCAATACTAAGTTGTCCTATATCAAATCTGGAGCTTTGGTTCTTCCGAGAATTAGTGCTATTTTTTAATGCATATAAAAAAAAACCGTGGATCATACCAATCAAATTACTTCTTTTCAGTTTTAATGGAAATGAAAATGGGAATAAAAAAATAACTCGAAAGAAAAAGGAAGACCTTTTTATATCATCGAATCAAAAAAACTCTCTTGAATTATACAATAGAAGTAAAGAAGAAAAAGAACCCCCAGACCAAGGGAATCCTCGATCAGATGCACAAAACCAAGTAAGTCTTGGGTCAGTTCTCTCAAACCAAGAAAAAGATGTTGAAGCAAATTTTTCGGGATCAGACATCAAAAAACGTAGAACGAAAAAACAATACAAGAACAACACAGAAGCAGAACTTTATTTCTTCCTAAAAAAGTATTTGCATTTTCAGTTGAGATGGGATTCTTTTTTAAATCAAAGAATAATAAATAATATCAAGATCTATTGTCTCCTGCTTCGACTGATAAATCCAAGAGAAATTGCTATATCCTCTATTCAAGGGGGAGAAATGGGTCTGGATATTTTGACGATTCATAAGGATTTCACTCTTACAGAATTGGTGAAAGGGGGAATATTTATTATCGAACCGCTTCGTCTGTCTGTAAAAAATGATGGACAGTTTTTTATATATCAAATCGTGGGTATTTCATTGGTTCATAAGAATAAGCGCCAAATTACTAAAAGATACCGAGAAAAAAGCCATGTTCATAAAAAAAAAAATTATGAATCCATTGCAAGACATCAAAGAATGACTGGAAATAGAGACAAAAAGAATTATGATTTGCTTGTTCCTGAAAATATTTTATTCCCTAACCATCGTAGAGAATTGAGAACTCTGATTTGTTTCAATTGGAAGAATCAAAATGGTATTCAGAGAAATTCCGTATTTTGTAATAACGTAAAAAAAGGGGGTCACGTTTTGGATAAAAGCAAAGATCTTGCTAGAGAGAAAAAGAAACTAATTAAATTAAAGTTCTTTCTTTGGCCCAATTATCGATTAGAAGATTTAGTTTGTATGAATCGCTATTGGTTTAATACCAATAATGGCAGTCGTTTCAGTATGATAAGGATACATATGTATCCACGATTGCAAATTTGTTACTAGTACATTTTTCTTATCGATCGCGTACCATACGTACCATACCTGGTATATGAAAACAAAGAGACGGACACATGCCTTGTCTTACATTCCATTATGATACAGGATACCACTTTAAGGACATACGGATTGGTTAGATCTATAAATGAATTAACATAATTTTTTTTTAGGTCTCGCTTTTTCTCTTTTGAAGAAATATACCATCCTTTTTATCCCTAATCACATTGAAAATGGGATTGATTGTTGATTGATTTTATCGGAAGTTCATAACGGCTTTAAGATGATTGTGTATATTCAATTCAAATGACTAACATTATTATTACTGATCAGTAAATTTCATATTAAAAGAAAGGGAAAAGAGGATTTCGTTTTATGGTAAAAAATTCATTCATCTCAGTTACTTTTCAAGAAAAAAAAAAAGAAAACAGTGGGTCTGTTGAATTTCAAGTATTAAGTTTCACTAATAAGATACAAAGACTTACTTCCCATTTGGAATTGCACAGAAAAGACTATTTATCTCAGAGGGGTTTACGGAAAGTTCTGGAAAAACGCCAACGCCTACTTTCTTATTTGTCAAAGAAAAATGGAGTACGTTATAAAGAATTAATTAGTCAGTTGAATATCCGGGAGTCAAAAAATCGTTAATTTGAAAAAAAGAATTTTGAATTATTTGATTTATTAGATTTTGAATCTTGATAACTTCTTTTTGTTTTCAACAATTCATGTAAGAATGAATCGAGGAAAAACCTATGAGTATACTAGCTACAGGAAAAGACCTTATGAGAGTAAATATGGGGCCTCACCACCCATCAATGCATGGTGTTCTTCGTCTCATCGTTACTCTCGATGGCGAAGATGTTATTGACTGTGAACCGATATTGGGTTATTTACACAGAGGGATGGAAAAAATTGCGGAAAACCGAACAATTATACAATATCTGCCTTATGTAACACGTTGGGATTATTTAGCTACTATGTTCACAGAAGCAATAACTGTAAATGGACCAGAACAGTTGGGAAATATTCAAGTACCTAAAAGGGCCAGCTATATCAGAGTAATTATGTTGGAGTTGAGTCGTATAGCCTCTCATCTGTTATGGCTCGGCCCTTTTATGGCAGATATTGGTGCACAGACTCCCTTCTTCTATATTTTCAGAGAAAGAGAATTAGTATATGATCTATTCGAAGCTGCCACCGGTATGAGAATGATGCATAATTATTTTCGTATCGGAGGGATAGCGGCCGATTTACCCCATGGCTGGATAGAGAAATGTTTGGATTTCTGTGATTATTTTTTAACGGGGGTTGTTGAATATCAAAAACTTATTACACGAAACCCTGTCTTTTTAGAACGAGTTGAAGGAGTAGGCATTTTTGGTGGAGAAGAAGCAATAAATTGGGGTTTATCAGGACCAATGCTACGAGCGTCTGGAATAGAATGGGATCTTCGTAAAGTGGATCATTATGAGTGTTACGACGAATTTGATTGGGAAGTCCAGTGGCAAAAAGAAGGGGATTCATTAGCTCGTTATTTAGTCCGAATCGGTGAAATGACAGAATCGGTAAAAATTATTCAACAGGCTTTGGAAGGAATTCCGGGGGGGCCCTATGAGAATTTAGAAATCCGATGCTTTGCTAGAGAAAGCGATCCAGAATGGAATGATTTTGAAGATCGATTCATTAGTAAAAAACCTTCTCCTACTTTTGAATTACCGAAACAAGAACTTTATGTGAGAGTCGAAGCCCCAAAAGGAGAATTGGGAATTTTTCTGATAGGAGATCAAAGTAGTTTTCCTTGGCGATGGAAAATTCGCCCACCGGGTTTTATCAATTTGCAAATTCTTCCTCAGTTAGTTAAAAGAATGAAATTGGCGGATATTATGACGATACTAGGTAGTATAGATATCATTATGGGAGAAGTTGATCGTTGAAATGATAGTTGATACAACAGAAGTACAAGATATTAATTCTTTTTCCCGATTGGAATCCTTAAAAGAGCTCTATGGGACCATACGGGTGTTTGCCCCTATTTTGACTCTTGTATTAGGAATCACAATAGGTGTACTAGTAATTGTGTGGTTAGAAAGAGAAATATCCGCAGGAATACAACAACGTATTGGCCCTGAATACGCCAGCCCTTTCGGAATTCTTCAAGCTTTAGCAGATGGAACAAAACTACTTTTCAAAGAGAATCTTCTTCCAGCTAGAGGAAATACTCGTTTCTTCAGTATTGGACCATCTATAGCAGTCATATCAATTCTACTAAGTTATTCAGTAATTCCTTTTAGTTATCACCTTGTTTTAGCGGATCTCAATATTGGTATTTTTTTATGGATTGCCGTTTCAAGTATTGCTCCTATTGGACTTCTTATGTCAGGATATGGATCAAATAATAAATATTCGTTTTTAGGTGGTCTGCGAGCTGCTGCTCAATCGATTAGTTATGAAATACCATTAACTTTATGTGTTTTATCAATATCTCTACGTGCGATTCGCTAAAATAGAAGCTTTTCTTTTCCTTCTAGAAAAAAAAAAGAAATTTAATGGATATCCGCATTTTTTTTTTTTTTATTCATTTATTGATTCTTTAGGTTAATAAAAAAATTAGATAGTTATATATGAGTGAAAGAAAACAACTTCTAAATTCGCAGTAAAAGAAGATTGAGTCTCATTTCCTATGTACAAGAGTTAAGTTAAAGTAAACAAAAGTGGAAGATGCCCTTTACCCCAAGATTAGTTGATTGGTCATCCTAGCTTGAAGCGGGCTCAAAAGTCAACCGTATGGAGTTTTCACTATATGTTTGAATGTATTACAATACATATATTAACGAACGGGGGATTGAAAAAAAAAATGGGTGGATAATAAGGAACACTAAAATACACACAAAGAATTAGTAATGGAGATTATGTAAATTAACGAAAAAGATACGTCTGCATAACATAAAAAGAATACTAATTGGGGCTTTAAGTTGGTAGAAATGATCAGGCAGTACTCCCCACAATTCCGATTCAGAGTATGCTCCTATCCCCCAATTAAAGAAATTACTATCAGGAACGAAATAATCCCTTACTTTTTTGATTTTGAGGACCCCTTTTTCTCAGAAAGAAGAAGAGGAACAAAAAAAATAGAAAAAAAAAGAAATTACAATAAAAAGAAAAGCGATTTTTTTTCTTATTTCTTTCCTATCTTCATAGAAAGAAAAATTGTGTCATGATTCATGAACTAATGGAATGTCTAATTTTTTTTTTTCGTAATCGAAAAAAAAAAATGATGGCTCGAAATAGCAATAGATATTTCTACAAAGAGTATTTTATTGAAGGATTTATTAAGTTATTACTCACCCCAAAAAAGTTGAAGGATGAGATCAATTCAGAAATGCTTTTTGATTTATTCTTATAGCAGACAGAATTCCATTGGTATAATTGGGGACCTTCCACGAGTCTATCTATGCTATAACCATATCAAGATAACGAATACTTGCCCGGTCCTTACATTTATTTGTGGCCCTGAGGAGCCGTATGAGGTGAAAATCTCATGTACGGTTTTGGAATAGCGATGGGAACAGTAATGTTATCACCGACTATGATTATCTAATAGTTCAAGTACAGTTGATATAGTCGGGGCGCAATCAAAATATGGTTTTTGGGGGTGGAATTTGTGGCGTCAACCTATAGGGTTTATCGTTTTTCTAATTTCTTCCCTAGCAGAATGCGAAAGATTACCTTTTGATTTACCAGAAGCAGAAGAAGAATTAGTAGCAGGCTATCAAACCGAATATTCAGGGATCAAATTTGGTTTATTTTACGTTGCTTCCTATCTAAATTTATTAGTTTCCTCATTATTTGTAACAGTTCTTTACTTGGGCGGTTGGAATCTTTCAATTCCGTACATATTTGTTCCTGAGTTATTTGAAATAAATAAAGCGGATGGAATCTTTGGAACGACAATTGGTATCTTTATTACATTAGCTAAAACTTATTTGTTCTTGTTCATTTCTATCACAACAAGATGGACTTTACCTAGACTAAGAATGGACCAATTATTAAATCTTGGCTGGAAATTTCTTTTACCTATTTCTCTTGGTAATTTATTATTAACAACCTCTTCCCAACTCCTTTCACTGTAAACAAAAAAAAAGATACTATATTCACGGCTTACCTCAAACAAGAGAAAGACAAAATTTATTCATAGATATTCCCGATATGTTCCCTATGGTAACTGGGTTCATGAATTATGGTCAACAAACAGTACGAGCTGCAAGGTACATCGGTCAAAGTTTCATGATTACCTTATCCCAAGCAAATCGTTTCCCTGTAACTATTCAATATCCTTATGAAAAATTAATAACATCAGAGCGCTTCCGCGGTCGAATCCATTTTGAATTTGATAAATGTATTGCTTGTGAAGTATGTGTTCGTGTATGTCCTATAGATCTGCCTGTTGTTGATTGGAAATTGGAAACGGATATTCGAAAGAAACGCTTGCTTAATTACAGTATTGATTTCGGAATTTGTATTTTTTGTGGTAACTGCGTTGAGTATTGTCCAACAAATTGTTTATCAATGACTGAAGAATATGAACTTGCTACTTACGACCGTCACGAATTGAATTACAATCAAATTGCTTTAGGTCGTTTACCAATGTCAGTAATTGACGATTTTACAATTCGAACAGTTTTGAATTCGTCTCAAAGAAAAAACGGGTAAATCTCTTTATTATTGGAAATTACAAAGGTTCCGTGTTGGTATAAAGGAATAAGGTCTTTCTCTTTGTTTGGTACAAATCCCAACTATAGATTGGATTATGAGAAGTACAAATTCATTTGTATTGAAAGTCTGTTAATATATCCACAATTTTTTCGAAATATAGACTTTCAATTTCCAACTGCCATTTCCAATAAAGAAAAGAACGAAATTGATCCAATAACTGTACCCACATCAATTCACACCTATTAGATTTGAATTGAATTCAATCGGGAATGCCTCATAAAAAAAAATTGCCTGGTCGGTTCAATAAGGTCATGAAAAAATATTTCGATTTATTTATCTCTTATTTTAATATAATGGATTTGGCTGGACCAATACATGATTTTCTTTTAGTTTTTCTAGGATCGGGTCTTATATTAGGAGGTCTGGGAGTGGTATTACTTACCAACCCGATTTATTCTGCCTTTTCATTGGGATTCGTTCTTATTTGTATATCCTTATTCTATATTCTATCAAATTCGCCTTTTGTAGCTGCTGCACAGCTCCTTATTTATGTAGGAGCTGTAAATGTTTTAATCATATTTGCTGTAATGTTCATGAATGGTTCAGACTATTCCAACGATTTTCATTTGAATCTTTGGACTATTGGGGATGGAGTTACTTCTCTGGTTTGTACAAGTCTTTTTTTGTCCTTACTCACTACTATTCTAGATACGTCGTGGTACGGGATTATTTGGACTACACGATCCAACCAGATTATAGAGCAAGATTTGATAAGTAATAGTCAACAAATTGGAATTCATTTATCAACCGACTTTTTTCTTCCATTTGAACTCATTTCGATAATTCTTTTAGTTGCTTTGATAGGTGCAATTGCCGTAGCTCGTCAGTAAAAAATCTTTATAACTAGCAACAGCAATCCAAATTCAACTTTTCTGTGTTAGCACATCTATTTGCCTTCAATTCTATTTGAATACTGTTTCATGTATAAATCAAATAGAATGATTCGATCTATTAGCAATATATTCTTTTGTTCTATACTTGTTAGATTATAAGCAATCAAATCACTTGACTTATTGTTCATATTGAAATGAATCGAAATTGGTACGGAGTTGGTCAATGATGCTCGAGCATGTACTTATTTTGAGTGCTTATTTATTTTCTATTGGTATCTATGGATTGATCACGAGCCGAAATATTGTCCGGGCCCTGATGTGTCTTGAACTTATACTAAATGCGGTTAATATAAATTTTGTAACATTTTCCGATTTTTTTGATAGTAGGCAATTAAAAGGAGATATTTTCTCAATTTTTGTTATAGCTATTGCAGCCGCTGAAGCAGCTATCGGATCAGCTATTGTTTCGTCAATTTATCGTAACAGAAAATCAATTCGTATCAATCAATCGACTTTGTTGAATAAATAAAATAGTATTTCAAAATAAGAATATTCATCAATTCGAATTAGCATCTATAATACGTCCTAACCTCGATCATATTGGCAAAAACGTAAAAAATCAAAGTATCTTTGTTCCCTCTTATCAGTTGATCCAGAAATGGATTGATTCCAAAATTCTGGTAAATCGTTGATTGATCTGGTGTTTCAATATATGATTCATTTCCAAAATTACTAGATCGAAAATTTATGAATTCAGAAATTGATAGATTCAATGTCACATTCAGTAAAGATTTATGATACATGTATAGGGTGTACTCAATGTGTCCGAGCATGTCCCACGGATGTATTAGAAATGATACCTTGGGACGGATGTAAAGCTAAACAAATTGCTTCTGCTCCAAGAACGGAGGATTGTGTTGGTTGTAAGAGATGTGAATCCGCCTGTCCAACGGATTTCTTGAGTGTTCGAGTTTATTTATGGCATGAAACAACTCGAAGCATGGGTCTAGCTTATTGATATTGATACGTTCCCAAAAACCCCACTTGAATCTATTTTGAATACATTTTTTTTACTTACTGATTACCGACAAAAACCCGTACTCGAAAAATAAAAAAAAAAAATTAAGAATATATATTCTATTTTTCGAGCACGGTTTTGTCTGGTTCGAGTGTATCTTGCCTTTACCACGAACTTTTTTCCTTGGTTAACAATAATTGTAGTTTTTCCGATAGCCACGGGTTTTTTCATTTTCTTTCTCCCTCATAGAGGAAATAAGGTGACTAGGGGGTATACTATATATATATGCGTGCTAGAACTCCTTCTAACGACCTATGCCTTCTGTTATCATTTTGAATTGGACGATCCATTAATACAACTCGCAGAGGATTATAAATGGATCAATTTTTTTGGTTTTTACTGGAGATTGGGAATAGATGGACTTTCCCTAGGACCCATTTTATTGACGGGATTTATCACCACTTTAGCTACGTTAGCGGCTTGGCCAGTTACTCGGAATTCCCGATTATTCTATTTCCTGATGTTAGCAATGTATAGCGGTCAAATAGGATCATTTGCTTCTCGTGACCTTTTACTTTTTTTCATCATGTGGGAATTAGAATTAATTCCTGTTTATCTACTTCTATCAGCATGGGGTGGAAAGAAACGTCTTTATTCAGCTACAAAGTTTATTTTGTACACTGCAGGAGGTTCCGTTTTTCTATTAATAGGAGTTTTGGGTATCGGTTTATACGGTTCCAATGAACCAACATTAAATTTGGAAATATTAGCTAATCGATCGTATCCCGTGGCACTGGAAATACTATTCTATATTGGATTTCTTATTGCTTTTGCTGTCAAATCACCGATTATACCCTTACATACATGGTTACCAGACACCCATGGGGAGGCCCATTACAGTACTTGTATGCTTCTGGCCGGAATCTTATTAAAAATGGGAGCATATGGCTTGGTTCGGATCAATATGGAACTATTACCGCACGCTCATTCTCTATTTTCTCCCTGGTTAATCATAGTAGGTACAATGCAAATAATTTATGCAGCTTTAACATCTCCTGGCCAACGCAATTTAAAAAAAAGAATCGCCTATTCCTCTGTATCTCATATGGGTTTCATAATTATAGGAATTGGCTCGATAACTGATACAGGACTCAGCGGAGCCATTTTACAAATAATTTCTCATGGGTTTATTAGCGCTGCACTTTTTTTCTTAGCAGGAACGAGTTATGATAGAATACGTCATGGTTATCTTGACGAAATGGGCGGACTGGCTATACCAATTCCAAAGATATTCACGCTATTTAGTATCTTATCAATGGCTTCCCTTGCATTACCGGGCATGAGTGGTTTTGTTGCGGAATTGATAGTCTTTTTTGGAATAATTACTAGCCAAAAATATTTTTTAATAGCAAAAATACTGATTACTTTTGTAATGGCAATTGGAATGATATTAACTCCTATTTATTCATTATCTATGTTACGGCAAATGTTTTATGGGTACAAGCTATTTAATGGCGTAAACTCTTATTTTTTTGATTCTGGACCACGGGAATTATTTGTTTTGATCTCTATTCTTCTACCCGTACTTGGTATTGGTATTTATCCGGATTTCGTTCTGTCACTATCAGTGGACAAGGTCGAAGCTATTCTATCTAATTTTTTTATAGAGAATTTTCATGAATAAAAAAAGAAAAAATAAATTTGAATTGTAACCAAACCCCTTTGGCGTTTGTGAGAACCTTTTGAATCAAGTAGTGGAGTGATTCAAAAGGTTCTCGGCGGTTTCCACTCAGTTTCGTTTATATATATGCGCTGTCCTATGTTTGTCTTCATCAGGCCCTTTCTTTTCTTCAATTTGCAATTCAATTAGATGTGAATTGTTAATTAAATGAACCATAACTATGTAACCCTATTCCTAATAGATTGACCCCGAAATAACATATCCAAATTATAACAAAGCCCATAGAAGCCACAATTGCGGAATTAAAACCTTCCGATTTTTTATTTGTTCGAGTATGGAAATAAATCCCGAATATAGTCCAAGTAATAAATGCCCAAGTTTCCTTTGGATCCCAATTCCAATATGATCCCCATGCCTCATTAGCCCATACTGCGCCTGAAAGAATACCTATGGTTAAAAAGATAAATCCTAGACTAATAATATGATAACTCCAATGATCCAATTGTTGAATCAATTGATACCTGTAATAATTTCTAGCAGAAAAAAAATAAGTATTTAGTAAAACATTGGTTTTTGCATTCATGTATTGTATTTCACCGAAGGAAAATGACTCAGTTACAGTTCCATTTAATAATTTATTGCTTTTACCAAAAATCCTTATCACTTTTCGAAATGTAATGACTAGAAGAGCTGTGGATAATAATGATCCGCATAAAAGAGCTGCATAGCCGAATACCATCATACTTACGTGCATCATTAACCACTGAACTTGTAGAGCGGGCACTAATATTCCGGATTGATGCATTTTGGTTAACAAACACGAAGTTGCAAAGCCTTGGGTAAAAATAGCACTTGGCGCGGTTATTGCGCTTAAATGATTTTTATGTTTTAAAATCCTATGAATAATGGAGAAACTCCATGACAGAAAGATTAATGATTCATATAAATCACTTAATGGGAAATGCCCCGAATAAATCCAACGAATTACTAATAATCCTGTTAGACAGAAAAGGGTAGCTATCATCCCCTTTTCTGATGAATGATATAGTCCTACGATTTCATCGACTAATAAGGTTATTAAATGAATTGTAATTCCAATTGAAATGACCGAAAATGATATATGAGTTAATATATGTTCTAAAGTTGAAAATATCATAAATAAAAAATGAAATTAAAAGTAAAAAGTGAAAGTCTCTTGAGTATACGGAATGGAAATCGGAAATTCAATTCATTATAGGGCTTTTATATATCTTTTAGAAGATTAGAAGATGTTATGCCGCCACTCGGATTCGAACCGAGATGCTCTAGCACTGCTTCCTAAGAGCAGCGTGTCTACCGATTTCACCATAGCGGCTTGCTAGAAATAATAATAACTTATTTTTATTTAATCGTCGAGATTGAAAGTGAAAGAGAAAGTTTCAATGAAATACTTTTTATTTTTAGGAAGCATTCAATTGATGAATAAAAACCTGTTTCAATAGAGATTGAAACAATCCCTTTTTTATCGTTTTATTTAGTTATTTAAGGTTTCAGTTTTATTTAACTTAACAATTTAACAATAACATATTCTTTTTCTTTTTTATGGATCACGATCACAATTTAAGCATAATATCCAATAATTCAAAAAAATTTTATTTAATTTGCATAACTTTTGTCTTGTGATAATCGTTAGGTTTTTTTTCAGTATGAATTTGTCTTAGGGTTTATCAAACCAATTAGGTATTGAGCTATACATATTATATAAAAGAATTTGGATTTCTATTGTCCTACTTTAAAAATTGATTTCTAAATCCGATTTCTAAAAATAGATATTTTTAGATTGATTCTCCCTTTCAAACATAGGATTTTTTTATTACTTCTAAATTGCATACTATTCGTATAGAAATTAGAAATACGCCGAAATGGCGAAAGACGCTTTTCTCATTCTCACTTGGAGTGATGATTCAGAAAGTTAAAAAAAAACAGTATAATTAATAATTAGTTTCAACAACTCATTGCTTTTGTCTAAAGATTTCAATTTATGCTATTCTATAGCATAAATTGAAATAGAAAAGGAGAAATAGAAAAGAAAAAAAAAAAAAGAAAAGACAAAACAAAACCTTTATTATTGTCTTATTTATAATTTATTATTGTCTTATTTATAAGTGGGTGGGTGATGGGGAAATTAAGAATCCCCATCCCGGGAATGAAAAGCATATTCAAATACAAATAAAGGCAAAACTCTCAATTTTTATTCCTTTTTTTTTTTTCAAATAAAAAAAAATACCAATTCAGTAGCCAAATCCATTGGTTCAAAACAGTAGGGAATGGAAATCATTATTTATTACTTACTTTTTCTATTTCTATTTTTTTTTTACTTCTATTTTTCTATTCTATATTAAAAAATGGAATCTAAATTCGAAACGAAATTGGCTCGTTTTTGGAGTCAGGTGGATGCGGATTCCAATTATTCCAACGTTTTATTCATTATTTGTCGTACAAAAAACTTTTTGAATTCCCGGTCGAAAGGGATTTCGCTAACGAAAAAGCTTTCAGCGCTGCCCAATATCCCCCTTTTTTCCAAATATTTTTACGAATACGTTTTTTTAATATAGAACTACGTTTTTTTGGAACTGCCATTCAAAAAATAAAAAGTTATTCATTGCAAAAATTGGATGTGAAAGACATCTATTGTTTAAAACAAATCGTTTTTTTTTTTTCAATTCCTATTCCATACAATATCTGAGGCAAAATAATTTGTATTTCGGAGTTATTTGTGATACCTTTCTATCTCTGTCTCTTTTTGGGATGTTCCATTTGTACATAAAAAATACATATCGAACAAGCTTAAGAACCCTTACCTACCTAATAAAAAACTTGAATCTTTTTCTTTTCTAGTAATTGGTTATTAAATGCCATTTATTAGAATAGAACATAATCAATCAGTCCCGAATGAAACTCGTTAATTATTCTGAATAAACAAACAAAAATACCTAGTTCTTTTTTTATTAGGCAAAGTTATGGGACATCCGATGATTGATATCAAAATAAAGTACTTCTTTTTTTTTTGTCCAATTTTTTAGTCTTGATATATGTCCATAAATTTTTGTAATAGGGAATAATAATGGAAATTGTAATTTGCTGCTACGTTTTCCTAAAAATCTTACTTAGTATAAACTTAGTATAAACTTAGTATAAAATAATTCGTTATTTTTCACTTTGAAAATTTTTGAAGTAGTTGAGAAAGGTTCAAACTAACTACGAACAGAAAATTCCATTTGAGTTTCAGTTGCTTTTTTAATACTTTAGTAATCCCTTTTAAAAGAGATAAGAACCGGTGAATCAGAAACAATTAATTAAGAATAAAAAAATTATTATTTTTATGGAACATACATATCAATATTCTTGGATCATACCTTTCGTTCTGCTTCCAGTTCCTATGTTAATAGGAGTGGGACTTCTACTTTTTCCAACGGCAACAAAAAATCTTCGCCGTATTTGGGCTTTTCCTAGTATTTTTTTGTTAAGTATAGTTATGATTTTTTCGGTCGATCTATCTATTCAGCAAATAAATAGGAGTTCTATCTATCAATACATATGGTCTTGGACCATCAATAATGATTTTTCTTTCGAGTTCGGACACTTTATTGATCCGCTTACTTCTATTATGTCAATATTAATCACCACAGTTGGAATTCTGGTTCTTTTTTATAGCGACAATTATATGTCTCATGATCAAGGATATTTGAGATTTTTTGCTTATATGAGTTTTTTCAATACTTCCATGTTGGGATTAGTTACAAGTTCGAATTTGATACAAATTTATATTTTTTGGGAGTTGGTTGGGATGTGTTCTTATCTATTAATAGGGTTTTGGTTCACACGACCTAGTGCGGCAAGTGCTTGTCAAAAAGCCTTTGTAACTAATCGTGTAGGGGATTTTGGTTTATTATTAGGAATCTTAGGTCTTTATTGGACAACGGGTAGTTTTGAATTTCGGGATTTGTTCGAAATATTCAATAACTTGATTTATAAGAAGGAGGTTCACTTTTTATTTGTTACTTTGTGTGCCTTTCTATTATTTGGCGGCGCAGTTGCTAAATCCGCACAATTTCCCCTTCATGTATGGTTACCTGATGCCATGGAGGGACCTACTCCTATTTCGGCTCTTATCCACGCCGCTACTATGGTAGCAGCAGGAATTTTTCTTGTAGCTCGTCTTCTTCCACTTTTCATAGCGATACCATACATAATGAATCTAATATCTTTTATAGGTATAATAACAGTATTATTAGGAGCCACTTTAGCTCTTGCTCAAAAAGATATTAAGAAAAGTTTAGCCTATTCTACAATGTCTCAATTGGGTTATATGATGTTAGCTCTAGGTATGGGGTCTTATCGAGCCGCTTTATTTCATTTGATTACTCATGCTTATTCGAAAGCCTTGTTGTTTTTAGGATCCGGATCAATTATTCATTCAATGGAAGCTCTTGTTGGATACGCTCCAGATAAAAGCCAGAATATGGCTCTTATGGGCGGGTTAAGAAAGCACGTGCCAATTACAAAAACTGCTTTTTTATTAGGTACACTTTCTCTTTGTGGTATTCCACCTCTTGCTTGTTTTTGGTCCAAAGATGAAATTCTTAATGATAGTTGGTTATATTCACCGATTTTCGCAATAATTGCTTCTTTCACAGCCGGATTAACTGCATTTTATATGTTTCGGATTTATTTACTTACTTTTGAAGGACATTTAAACGTTCGTTTTCAAAATTACAGTGGCAAAAAAGGAAATTCCTTCTATTCAATATCTCTATGGGGTAAAGAGGAGCAAAAATCGATTAAAAAAAGTTTTCCTTTAGTTGCTTTATTAAAAATAAATAATAATGAAAGGGAAAGGACTTCTTTTTTTTCGAAGAAAACATACCGAATGGATACTCATGTAACAAAAATGCCTTTTCTTACTATTTTGCCTTTTGGTCCTACAAAGACTTTTTTTTATCCCCATGAATCGGACAATACTATGCTATTCTCTATGCTTATATTAGTCTTATTTCCTTTGTTTGTTGGAGCCATAGGAATCCCCTTTAATCAAGAAGGAAACAATTTTGATATCTTATCAAAATTGTTAACTCCGTCTATAAACCTTTTACATCAAAATTCAAATCATTTT